GACAAGGGACTGCTGCGGGCCAAGCCGTAGAAGGTATCGCGAGACAACCAGAAGCAGAGGGTAAAATACGAGGTACTTTATTGCTTAGTCTGGCTTTTATGGAAGCTTTAACAATTTATGGACTGGTCGTGGCATTAGCGCTTTTATTTGCAAATCCTTTTGTTTAATCCTCGAAATAAATGGGAAAGTCTTATTTTTATCTTTCTTATTTTATTATCTTAGATTTGCCGCTTAATTTTTCAAATTATATCAAGATTTCAATCCTACAATAACTTTAACTTATTCGTTGAGATAATACAATACCCCGTGGGAAGGACTAATTTGAGGATCAGGAATTAGCGGATCCACTCGCTTTTTTCCTTCCCGTTCTCGGTCCAATGGAACCCCCTTTTTTAGTGCGCCTTGCAACGAACGAGATATATCGTAATTGATATGATACCTGGCCTGGGACCTAATTATAATTAGGTATTTTTTTTGGGGGGGGAGTTCAATTGAAATTAAATAGATTGAGAAATACGGAAAAAATAAAATCAACAAAGGGTGAAGTAATACAAAAAGAACTCTGTTCAATTTAGTCAGTCCTATCTATAAGAGGAGATCATATGAAAAATGTAACCGATTCTTTCGTTTCCTTGGGTCACTGGCCGTCCGCCGGGAGTTTCGGATTTAATACCGATATTTTAGCAACAAATCCAATAAATCTAAGTGTAGTCCTTGGTGTATTGATTTTTTTTGGAAAGGGAGTGTGTGCGAGTTGTTTATTTCAAGAATAAGCTGGATCTAACCAGCTGCACTTTTTTCTTTATAACTAGGAAAGAAAGGTGCACGATCCCGCGAATTACTTCTGAATCAATTCAGAAATCATATGTACGAACCGTAGCATTTCGTGATTCGTTGGTAAATACACTTTGATTCTCTATTAACCAATAATATGGGGCCCTAAACATGGTTAAAGCTAAATTGTTTTAAGTCTGGACGCAACATTGGTGTTCTTTCTACCACTATGTTAGTATGGCGAGAGTTTCAAAACGAATCCTTGCATTTTATCCGATATAGAACACTCATATCGATAAAATGATTTGTGAACCTTTTATTGTTACTGAAAAACGGGAATCCCCTCCTTTTTTTATCCAATGCGGAATCGACGACCTATGTATAAAGTAAGCGGAATTTTTTGGATTTGAATAAAAAAAAAAAGAAACAACTTTGCCGATAATTACAGATTTTTTGTCTGGTCGGAAGAGTCCTCCGAATATTCTGGTCTTGGATCAACGATCCGTTTCAATATTTTTGAATCCGAACAGAAAAGAGAGGATAAGCTCATTATATTATATATATAAAAAAAAATATAAATAAAAAAGTGATACGGGAATGCCCCATAAGTAAGTGAGCGTGAGAGCCAAATGAATCGAAAGATTCCTGTTTGGTTCGGGAAGAGGTCATGGAATTGTTAAAATTAATTGTAATGGGAAGATAATCTACTTTCATTAAGTGATTTATTAGATAATCGAAAACAGAGAATCTTGAGTACTATTCGAAATTCAGAAGAGCTACGCAAAGGGTCCATTGAAAGGCTGGAAAAGGCCAAGGCCCGCTTACGAAAAGTGAAAATAGAAGCGGATGAGTTTCGAGTGAATGGATATTCCGAGATAGAACGAGAAAAATTGAATTTGATTAATTCAACTTATCAGAATTTGGAACGATTAGAAAATTACAAAAATGAAACCATTCAGTTTGAACAACAAAGAGCGATTAATCAAGTCAGACAACGCGTTTTTCAACAAGCCTTACAAGGAGCTCTAGGAACTCTGAATAGTTGTTTGAACAACGAGTTACATTTACGCACTATCGGTGCTAATATTCGTATGTTTGGGGCGATGAAAGAAATAACTGATTAGTCCTTCTACTGTAGGTATTATTTATTGATTTTTCCTTTGCTTCTGAAAAAGAATTAAGCAAGACTCATGGCAACCCTTAGAGCCGACGAAATTAGTAATATTATCCGTGAACGTATTGAGCAATATAATAGAGAAGTCAAGATTGTGAATACTGGCACCGTACTTCAAGTAGGTGATGGCATTGCTCGTATTCATGGTCTTGATGAAGTAATGGCAGGTGAATTAGTAGAATTTGAAGAGGGTACAATAGGCATTGCTCTTAATTTGGAATCCAATAATGTTGGTGTTGTGTTAATGGGTGACGGTTTGATGATACAAGAGGGAAGTTCTGTAAAAGCAACAGGAAGAATTGCTCAGATACCAGTGAGCGAGGCTTATTTGGGTCGTGTTATAAATGCTCTTGCTAAACCTATTGATGGTAGGGGCGAGATTTCAGCTTCGGAATCTCGGTTAATTGAATCGCCCGCCCCAGGTATTATTTCGAGACGTTCCGTATATGAGCCTATGCAAACCGGACTTATTGCTATTGATTCGATGATTCCTATAGGACGCGGTCAGCGAGAATTAATTATTGGGGACAGACAGACCGGTAAAACAGCAGT